AGGATTTCCCCATAATGGCCATGAACCGTTGCTCCTGGGGTGGCCAAATAAGGCTTAGCGGATCGTATTACTACAGAATCCATTTTAACAATTAGAACTTGACCCGATTTGAGGTGTGGTCCGTTTTTGGCTATACATACATTTTCAAAAATAAACTGCCCAAGACTCATTTTTGTAGACGTCCCTTCACAACAATTGTGCTGAAGAAAATACCAATTTAAATTGAATGGATTCAAAATAATGTTACTGCACGAATCATAATTATAAATTTTACCAATTTCATCCATTAAAAAATATTTAATTACTTGAAAAGTCTGTTTTAAGTTGTCAAGTTGCAAATAGTTAGTTACCAAGATCTGATTATAAGTTATTAAATGGGAAAATGAATAAAAATTCGCAGTTTGAAGGGCTGTTCCTAAAGGGCCCAAGAAATTCCTAATTGGAATTGGGGGATCTTTTTTAATTGATTCTTTTATCACATTGTGATATTTTACATCGTTGAATGGGCCCATTTGAAAACAATTGGAGGATGACAAAATTATCAAAGATTGGTATTCCTTATTTCTATTCAACAATGTATGAATAGTTCCTTGGTTTTGATTAAGGGATTCTTTAATCCTTGCGTTGTAATAGTAGAAAAAACTGGAAGAAAACGGATTGATATTGGTGCAATCTGATCCATTCTCAGAGATAAATCCTGAACCCGAAGGATCATTCCTTTTTGCGGTATACGAAATAGGGGATTTCACTAAGTCGATTTTTATAAAATCTCGAATCAAATCATTTATCCTTATTTCAACAAAGGAAGTACGGGTCTCTTCGATATAAGAACTTTTTTTGTCTTGGGTACAATTTAATACTAAACAAGTCCTAACTAATTGAATACTTGTGTCATAAATTTCCCGAATTGGTTTGCCATTTCCATAAAGGATATAATTGACAACTCGAAGTTGCACATTATCCATTTCCTGCAACAGATCCGGAGGGAAAAGTCTTACTAAATTTATACCGTCTGTTATTTCATATGTGACTACAGGTCGAACCAAAACAAAATACTTTTTTTTGGTAGGTGTGATCCGTTGGACATAGATCCAGTTTTTCCCTTTTTTGGATTCTTTCGAATTTGTCTTTCCCGTTCCTGGTGGTATCAAGACACCACTATGTCGAGATATCTTATCTGTCTCTCCAGGAAAATGGATATCTCCAGAAAATATTTTTAGTTCAATTCTTTTTTTTTTTATCTCCACTCGAACCAATCCGCCTACTCGGCTTCTTGTAGTTAAAGCTATTTGTGTATCTATCCCAATAATACTATTGTTCCGTACCATTATGGAAGAAGATCCAGGTAAGATATGCACTTCCTCGGGAATGAAAAAGAACCGATCCACTTTTATTTGGTATTTTGGCTTAAATTCCTTGACTCCTCGATACTCAATTAAATCCTCTTTTTTGGCGATTGGATAGACTTCTATAGTGCCGTATTTAGTAATTCCCCAACTCTTTCTTCTGTATTGAGGATCATCGAAAAAAGCAAGAATACTATTTCTACGAAAAATACCATTTATGGGTATTTCGATCGAGATGCCCGAAAGGGGCATTAGTTCGTTCTCGCGTTCTTGAATCGATTGGAGTGGAATAATGAATCTCTTTCTTCGTCTCTTTGCCAATAAATCATAATCGGCGTATAGGATGGTCGGATATCTGAGATTACAACGAACAATTCGATTAAATTCTGAATAATCAGGGCGTTCTTCTTCTTTTTTACCAGAAAAATCCGAACTAAAGAATTTGTGTCTCACTTGATCATTAGTTACCGAGAGGTTAGAAATAGATCTTTTCTTGACAGAAAAAGAACGAGCGTTCGTTTGATCTTGATCCTTGTGGATCGAAAGGGAGACTAGATCAGATCTGCGCGGCTCTCCTAATAATATCCATAAATGACTTGTTTTTGGTAAGAGATGAACATTTCCATATGTAAATTCAGGTGCATGATACACGTCGGTATTCCAGTGCATTTCTCCCTCTGAATCAGAATAAATATGTTTTCGAACCTTCTCTTTAAAATTCAAAGTGGATGTTCCTGCGCGAATCTCAGCAATCACTTGTTCTGATTCTACATATTGATCATTTTGAACTAAAAGAAAACTTTTGGGTGGAATATTCACATTATGTAGAATATCCTCACTTTCAATAGTTACATACAAGTCTATAGAACATAGAAAAGCAGGATGCCCATGACGTGTACGTGTCGGATGAACCAAGTCCTCATTGAATTTTATTTTTCCATTAGAGGGGGCTCGTACATGTTCTGCAGTACCCCCTGTAAATACTCCGCCGGTATGAAAGGTTCTTAATGTTAATTGAGTGCCGGGCTCTCCAATAGATTGACCTGCAATAATACCCACAGCTTCTCCCAATTCGACCAAGTCACCGTGAGTAGGACTCCGGCCATAACATAATTGACAGATCCAAGATGTACTCCTACAAGTAAAGGGAGTTC